GGATTGAAATGTTTAATTATAATTGAGTCCAGTAATTTATTAAGCAAGAATAAAAGTTTTATTCTTGCTTAAAAATTTATTATTTGAAGATATTACATGTAAAGTTTTATGTGAATCAGTGGTATCTAAAAGATATTTTATTATTCGCAGTATTTAATATTGATGTTCAAGGAAATTTGGAATCAGTTATTTGATGTATGATTGGTTAAAATCGTGCCAGCCACCGCGGTTATACGAGAAATAGGAATAAATTGTATTGGTTTAGAGTTAATTTGTTCAATTAAGGTGATGATTAATTTTAAAAGGTAAAATTTGTTAAGTTAATTATATTTTTAGAATGGTTAAGTGAAGCTTTAAAATCTTATGTTTAAACTAGGATTAGATACCCTATTATTATAAGATATAAATAATAAAAACTTGAGTAGTATTAGTTAAGATCTTGAAACTCAAAGAATTTGGCGGTGTTTTAGTCTTTTCAGAGGAATCTGTTCTGTAAACGATAATACACGATAGAATTTACTTGATTTTGTATAATCAGCTTGTATACCGTCGTCATAAGACTATCTTTACAGAGAAGGAATTTTCCTAATATTAATGGATAATATGTCAGATCAAGGTGCAGTTAATGGTCAAGAAGAAATGGATTACAATAAATTTATTTATATGGATTTATATACTTTAAGTATTGATGAAGGTGGATTTGAAAGTAATATTATTTTTATATAATGATATGATTTAAGCTCTATAACATGCACACATCGCCCGTCGCTCTCGTTATTAAGATGAGATAAGTCGTAACATAGTAGGTGTACTGGAAAGTGTACCTGGGTTGTCAAAATAAAGCTTATAAGTTAAGCATTTCGTTTACATTGAAAAGATTTTTGTGCAAATCAGATTATTTTGAAGTAGAATATTAGTTTTTATAAATTGTTATATTAAATAAAAGATTTTAGAGATAAGGAATGAAGTATAGTTATGGAAATATTGTGTGTGTGTATGATAATGTATTAGTACTGTAAAGGTTTTATGAAATAAGTGAAATAAAAATTTATTAAAAAGGAAAATGGTATTTGTACCTTGGGTATCAGGGTTTATTAATTATTAATTAGAAATTTTAGTAGTTCCCGAATTGAGACGAGTGAAGATAATATAATATTTAATGTGGAATTATTATTATTTATATTATTTTTGTAATGAAATGTTATTCGTTTTTCAGGTTATCTGGTTTTCTAAGAAAGGAATTAAATTTGTAATAATTGTAGCATATTGTTTGTTTAGAAATATTATGTTGGAAATATGGAATATTCAGGGGGATAAGCTCATGATTATTAACTATAAATAAGTAAGAATTATAAAATTTGTAGGCTTTGAATTAGCTATCAGTGGGAAACTGTTATAAGTTGTTTTTATGATAAATAATTTTTTAAAGAATTTAGTGGTTGTATTAGAATATTATGTTTAATAAATTGATATAAGAAATAATGATGAAATAAGTATAAATAAATGTTTGAATGATGGTATAAGATAATTTATTATAAGGAACTAGGCAAAAATGTTACTCGCCTGTTTATCAAAAACATCTCCTTTTGAATAAATATAAGGTAGGGCCTGCCCACTGACAATGTTAAAGGGCCGCGGTATTATGACCGTGCAAAGGTAGCATAATCATTAGTCTTTTAATTGAAGGCTGGAATGAATGGTTTGACGAGGTAACAACTGTCTTATTATAAAGTTTAGAATTTACCTTTTAAGTAAAAAGGCTTAAATATATGTATAGGACGAGAAGACCCTATAGAGCTTTATATTTTTTAGTAATATTGAAGGTTAGGAATATAATTAAATATTAGTATGAAGTATTTTGTTGGGGTGACGCAAAGATATAATAAACTCTTTGATTTTTAAAACATTAATTTATGGGGATTTGATCCACTATTAGTGATTAGTAGAATAAGTTACCTTAGGGATAACAGCGTAATTTTCTTTAAGAGTTCTTATCAACAAGAAAGATTGCGACCTCGATGTTGGATTAAAGATACTATTAGGTGTAGCAGTTTAATAAGTAAGTCTGTTCGACTTTTAAATCTTTACATGATCTGAGTTCAGACCGGTGTAAGCCAGGTCAGTTTCTATCCTTATTTAATAGTAACATTTTAGTACGAAAGGACCAAATGTTTTTAATAATTATAGATAATATGATGATTATTAAACTATTTTGGCAGATTAGTGCCTTGAATTTAGAATTCAATTATGTAAGTAATTTACAAATAGTAGTGATTTGAAGTGAAGTTATATTATCGGTGGTAAGAATGTTATTATTAATTATTTGTGTCTTAATTGGAATAGCCTTTTTAACATTATTGGAACGAAAGGTCTTAGGATATATTCAAATTCGTAAGGGGCCCAACAAAGTAGGAATTATAGGTTTACCTCAGCCTTTAGCTGATGCAATAAAGTTATTTACAAAAGAAAGTACAAGTCCTACGTTATCAAATTATTTATTATATTATGTTTCTCCTGTTATAAGATTATTCTTATCTTTAATTTTATGAGTTGTGTATCCTTTTTTAACTTTATTGTTTTCTTTTAATTTGGGTTTATTATTTTTTTTATGTTGTACTAGTGTAGGGGTGTATACAGTAATAGTAGCAGGTTGATCTTCTAATTCTAATTATTCTTTATTAGGAGGATTACGAGCGGTGGCTCAAACTATTTCTTATGAAGTAAGATTGGCATTAATTTTATTGTCATTTGTATTTTTAGTAGAAGGATATTGTTTAATAGATTTTGTTAATTTTCAAGTAAATGTTTGATTTTGTTTTATTACTTTACCATTAATATTAGCATGGTTTGCATCTTGTTTAGCTGAGACTAATCGGACGCCATTTGATTTTGCTGAAGGTGAATCTGAATTAGTTTCAGGGTTTAATGTAGAATATAGAGGAGGAGGGTTTGCTTTAATTTTTATAGCAGAATATACGAGTATTATATTTATGAGAATATTATTTTGTTTAATATTTTTAGGGGGGGATGTTATGTCTTTCGAATTTTTTATTAAGTTGGTATTTATTGCATTTATTTATATTTGAGTACGAGGAACTTTACCACGATTTCGTTATGATAAGTTAATGTACTTGGCATGAAAGGGATTTTTACCAGTGGCATTAAATTTTTTAGTATTTTTTTTAGGGTTTAAGGTTTTTATTATAATTTAGTGAATTAATTTAAGTAAAGTAAGAGTTAAATAGTATGAAGTACATATATGCTGTTTATTTAGTGAATTAATTTAAGTAAAGTAAGAGTTAAATAGTATGAAGTACATATATGTGTTTGCTTATAATAATTTATTAAAAAAAAAAAGGCTTTGAAAAGTTAATAGAAGAATTAAACTTCTAACTTTGTGTTTTCAAGACACATGCGCTTGGGGCTTATTAACTAATTTATTAATATATCTCATAGATTTAGAATAAGTGGATTTAAAAGATAGTAGAGGAAGTAAAGGATTGTTAAAATTTGTCCAATAATGATATAAGGATCTTCAACGGGCCGTGCACCAATCCATGTTAGTAGAATAATAATATTAATTATAGATCAAAATAAAATTTGATTAAGGGGATATAATTGTGTTCTACGGAATTTGTGGCGTTTATATATAGGTAAAATAAAGAGGATCGCAATTGATAAAACTAGGGCAATTACCCCCCCTAACTTATTAGGGATTGAACGTAAAATGGCATACGCGAATAGGAAGTATCATTCTGGTTGAATATGAATAGGGGTAACTAATGGATTAGCAGGAGTAAAATTATCGGGATCACCTAGTATATAAGGTTCTAGTAGAGTTAAGAAGGTTAATAGTCTGATTATTATCATGAATCCAAAAATGTCTTTAAATGAAAAATAAGGGTGAAAGGGGATTTTATCCACATTGCTATTTAATCCTAGGGGATTATTAGAACCTGTTTGATGAAGGAAGAGGAGATGAATTAGTACTATAGCACTAACAATGAAAGGTAAAACAAAATGGAAGGTAAAGAATCGTGTTAAAGTTGCATTATCAACAGCAAATCCTCCCCAAACTCATTGAACTAAATCTGTACCTAGGTAAGGAATTGCTGAAAGTAAATTTGTAATAACGGTAGCTCCTCAAAAGGATATTTGTCCTCAAGGGAGGACATAGCCTATAAAAGCTGTAGCTATTACAAGAAATAAAATAAGTACACCAGTTATTCAAGTGTGAATATAGTTGTAGGAACCATAATATATACCTCGTCCTACATGAAGATAAAGACAAATAAAGAAGAAGGATGCACCATTAGCATGTAGAGTCCGTAGAAATCATCCATAATTTACATCTCGGCAAATGTGGGCTACTCTAGAGAAGGCTAATTCAATATGGGCAGTATAGTGTATAGCAAGAAAAAGACCTGTAATAATTTGAATTATAAGGCAAAGACCTAAAAGTGAGCCAAAATTCCATCAGGCGGAAATGTTAGAGGGCGCAGGAAGATCAATTAAAGCATTATTGGCAATTTTAAAGAGGGGGTGATTTAAGCGTATAGGTTTATTCATTAGTATTTTTGGCGTAGAGGGCCTAAATAAATATTAGTAATTTTAACAATAGCAATTAAAGCAAGAAAAAGATAAGAGGCAAGCATAACGGTAATAATATTAGTGGGGATATTGTAGAGCTTGGTTAATAAGTAGTTAGATTCATTATAAAAATAATTAGTTGAAGTTAATATAAATATATCAGCTGAGGATGAACTTGGGTTGAATATAGGAATATTAATAAATGAATTTATTATGAAAATTAGGGTGGTAAGGAGAATAATCAATAGGATAGGTTGAATTAATGATGAGAATATTTCATTTGAAGCAAGTCTTGTAATATAAATAAATAAGACTAATATTCCTCCAAGAAAAACTAAAAATAAGATATAAGAGAATCAAAAGGTTTGTGTTAGTGTTCTTAAGGATAGACAAATTATTAGCGTTTGAATTAAAATTGTGAGAGTTATTGATAAAGGGTGATTAATTAATAGAAGTAGAATTGCAATAAAAAATCTGGGGATTAAGGATAGGTGCAACAGAAAGTAGTTTAATTTAAAAACGTTAATTTTGGGGATTAATAATGGGATATTTACTTTCCTTTCTGAGTTTTGAAAGATTATTCTTAATTTTGGATTACAAGACCAAGGTTTTTATTAAACTATCAAAACTATAATGGTAATAACTTTTAATGTTGTGTTAATGTTTTTAATTATAATAGGGGGTGTAAGAGTGTTTTGTTCTAAACGTAAGCATTTATTAGCAACTTTATTAAGATTGGAATTTATTGTATTAAGATTATTTTTGATTTTATTTATTATATTAAATTTATTTGAATGTGAATTATATTTTAGTATAGTTTTTTTAACTTTTTCAGTATGTGAAGGAGCATTGGGATTAGCAATTTTAGTTTCGATAATTCGGACTCATGGAAATGATTTTTTTCAGACATTTAGTGTATTACAATGTTAAAATATTTAATTATGTTGTTATTTTTGATCCCTTTATGTTTTTTTCCATGAGGATGATGGATGGTTCAAAGTTTTATATTTATAATTACATTTTTTTTTTTTTGAGGATGTAATTTAACAGGAAATTTTGGGGGGTTGAGATATATTTTTGGATACGATATTTTATCTTTTGGGTTAATTTTATTAAGTTTATGAATTTGTTCTTTAATGATAACAGCTAGAGGATCAGTTTACCGTTATGGATTTTATAATTATTTATTTTCATTTATAGTAGTATTTTTATTAGTAATATTATATTGTACATTTAGAAGATTAACATTATTTTCTTTTTATTTATTTTTTGAGGGGAGATTAATCCCTACATTGTTATTAATCTTGGGTTGAGGATATCAACCTGAACGTTTGCAAGCAGGGATTTATTTATTATTTTATACATTATTAGCATCTTTACCTTTATTAGTAGGTTTATTTAATGTTTACAAAATTGAAGGTAGTTTAAGTATTTTAGTGTTTAAAGGGGATTTAAGAAGAGTTTTATTGTATTTAAGCTTAATTTTGGCATTTTTAGTGAAAATACCAATGTTTCTGGTTCATCTTTGATTACCAAAGGCCCATGTGGAGGCGCCCGTTTCTGGATCAATAATCTTGGCTGGAGTTTTATTGAAAATAGGAGGTTATGGGTTATTACGTGTAAATGCTATATTAATAAGTTTAGGTTTAAGGTATAATTATATATGAGTAGGGGTGAGATTAGTGGGTGGTGTATTAGTTAGCTTAATTTGTTTACGACAAACAGACTTAAAGGCTTTAATTGCTTATTCATCAGTAGCACATATAGGGGTAGTATTAGGCGGAATTATAACACTGAGATTTTGAGGATTTAGTGGGGCTTATACTTTAATGTTAGCTCACGGGTTATGTTCTTCAGGATTATTTTGTTTAGCAAATATTTGTTATGAGCGATTAGGGAGACGTAGATTATTAGTTAATAAGGGTTTAATAAATTTTATACCTTCTATAGCATTATGATGATTTTTATTAAGATCATCAAATATAGCAGCACCTCCATCCTTAAATTTAGTAGGTGAAATTAATTTGTTGAATTGTTTAGTTGGTTGATCTTGAGTAAGAATGGGAATGTTGATATTAATATCTTTTCTTGCAGCTGGATATAGTTTATATTTATATTCTTATAGCCAACATGGGGAAATTTATTCAGGGATTTATTCTTGTGTTTCGGGTGTTATTCGAGAACATATATTATTATTTATACATTGATTGCCTTTGAATATTTTAGTGTTAAGGGGGGATTTATTTGTTTTGTGACTTTATTTGAGTAGTTTATAAGAAAATATTGATTTGTGGGGTCAATGATGTAGAAGATACCTCAGATTATAATAAGATTGTTATCAATTTGTATACTTGGTTGTTTTTTTTTATTAATTATGAGATTGTCTACTTTGTTAATAGGATTATATTTTATTATAAAAAGTTTAGTAATTTTTTTGGAGTGGGAGGTTTTTCATATTAATTCTTGTCCTGTTGTTATAACTTTTTTGTTTGACTGAATATCTTTATTATTTATATCATTTGTAATATTTATTTCATCTTTAGTAATTTATTATAGAGATGAATATATAAGGGGGGATTATACTATTAATCGTTTTATTATTTTAGTATTAATATTTGTTTTGTCTATAATGTTTTTAATTATTAGTCCTAATTTAATTAGAATTTTATTAGGTTGGGATGGACTAGGATTGGTTTCGTATTGTTTGGTAATTTATTATCAGAATGTAAAGTCTTATAATGCTGGTATGCTAACGGCATTATCTAATCGAATTGGGGATGTAGCATTATTAATAGCAATTGCATGAATGTTAAATTTTGGTAGATGAAATTATATCTACTATGTGGATATAGGTAATTCTGAAGTAATTTTGATTGGTAGTTTAGTGGTATTAGCTGCTATAACTAAAAGAGCTCAAATTCCTTTTTCATCCTGACTACCAGCTGCTATAGCAGCACCTACCCCTGTTTCAGCTTTAGTACATTCTTCAACTTTAGTTACAGCAGGGGTTTATTTATTAATTCGTTTTAATAATTTATTTGTCTTTACAGAGGTAAGTAATTTATTGTTGTTATTAGGAGGGTTAACAATATTTATGGCGGGAGTGGGAGCTAATTTTGAGTTTGATTTAAAAAGGATTATTGCATTATCTACATTAAGACAATTGGGGCTAATAATAAGAATTTTAGCAATAGGATATCCTGAACTAGCATTTTTTCATCTTTTAACACATGCTTTATTTAAAGCATTATTATTTATATGTGCTGGGGCTGTAATTCATGGAATGAAAAATTCCCAGGATATTCGATTTATGGGGGAGTTAGTTAATCATATACCTTTAACTACTGTATGTTTTAATGTATCTAATTTAGCATTATGTGGAATACCTTTTTTAGCAGGATTTTATTCTAAGGACTTAATTTTAGAGGTAGTATTAATATCTTCGATAAATATAATTAGTTTTTTTCTTTATTTTTTTTCTACGGGGTTAACTGTATGTTATTCGTTACGTTTAAGATATTATACAATAACAGGGGATTTTAATTTTTCTGGGTTTTATTCTTTGGAGGATGAATGAGGTCTGTTAAAGGGGATATTGGGTTTAATAATAATGGCTGTTGTAGGTGGGTGTATAATGAGTTGGGTTTTATTTTCTTGTGTTGAAATAATTTGTTTACCAACCAGATTAAAATTATTGACGTTAATTGTTAGAGGGGTAGGAGGATTAGTAGGCTATGAAGTAAGTAAAATTGGTCTTAGATATAAGTTGGGGATGGAATATTACAATAAGGAATTTTTGGGATCTATATGGTTTATACCTTATTTAAGCACATATATATTGATAAGAAATCCATTGAGGGCAGGTTATAATATAGTAAAGGTCTTTGATCAAGGATGAAGAGAAGAATTAGGAGGTCAAGGAGGGTATAAACAATTTAAGTATTATTCGCAGGTAATTCAATGATGACAGAATAATAATTTAAGGATTTATTTATTAAGATTTATTATTTGAGTTGTAATTTTAGTAATAGTAATATTTTACTTAAGTAGCTTATTAGAGCATAACATTGAAGCTGTTAAGGAGGTAATATTATCCTTAAGTATATATAAAGATTTAAATATTATTTATACAATGAAAATGTATTGTTTTGTTTAAACTATATAAATAGAAATGTTAACGGAGTTAAACCGTTAAAATAAAAAGTTAGCAGCTTTAATTTGATTATCACATTTCTTTAATTGGAAATCATTTTCAATAATATTATTAACAGTAATATACCTCTATTTTGGTTTCAATTAATTTAAAATAAGGGTGGTATCACCTAGGGTCAGGTCGAAACTGAATGCAATTTATCGCTTCTTATTTAAGGTTAACTATTGTATTATAGTACTTTTTGAGTGCAATTCAAATGTTATTATTAACTATAACCCTAAGATGGTTATGTTGCTCATTCAAGTGCTCCTTGATTTCACTCATGGAATAATCCGACAAGTAAAATTAATAGAAAGAATATTGTTACTATTGTTCAAGATATAATATTTGATCAATTATTAATGATAATAATAGGTAGGAGGAGAGCAATTTCTACATCGAAGATTAAAAAAATAACGGCAATAAGAAAAAATCGTAGAGAGAAAGGTAGACGTGCTGAGCTTTTAGGATCGAATCCACATTCAAAAGGAGAATTTTTTTCGCGATCATTAATTATTTTTTTTGATAGTAAAGTGGCTAAGAGTATAATGATTATAGTGATGGAAATGGTAATAATTGCAGTAATTAGTATTAATAAGATTATTTATTTTGATTTTATCAAACTCTTTGATTGGAAGTCAAATGTACTATTTATACTAAATAAATTATCTTCCTCATCAGTAAATAGAAATATAAAGGAATAATCAAACTACATCAACGAAATGTCAATACCAAGCGGCAGCTTCAAATCCGAAGTGATGTGTAGGGGAGAAGTGATTTATTATATGTCGTATTAAGCAAATTGCAAGAAATGTTGTTCCAATAATTACATGAAGACCATGGAATCCTGTAGCCACGAAGAAGGTTGAACCGTAAGAGGCATCAGCAATAGAAAAAGGGGCTTCGATATATTCATAGGCTTGAAGAATTGTGAAATAGATTCCTAGGATAATAGTGAAAAATAGACTTTGGGTAGTTTGTGAATAATTACTTTCTAATATACTATGATGAGCTCATGTAACAGTTACTCCAGAAGCTAGGAGAATAGCAGTATTTAATAATGGGATTTGGAGGGGGTTGAAGGGATGAATGCCTGAAGGGGGTCATATAGTTCCTAGTTCAATTGCTGGTGCTAAGCTGCTATGGAAAAAGGCTCAAAAGAAGGAAATAAAGAAGAATACTTCTGAAATAATAAATAAAATTATTCCTCATCGTAGTCCGTTATTTACAGATAGAGTATGGAGGCCTTGATAAGTTCCTTCACGAGTGATATCTCGTCATCATTGAATTATAGTTAAGGCTGTAATTGTTATACCTAATAAAAGGAGAGAAATATTAAATTGATGGAATCATTTTACAAGACCTGCAGCAGTGACTAAAGCACCAATAGCACCTGTTAAAGGTCATGGTCTAGGATTTACAAGATGAAAAGGGTGACTTAGATGGTAGTTGATATGTGTTGACATTACTAAACTTCACTTGCATATAAGGTTATCAGAATAGCAAATACATAGGCTTGAATTATTGCTACAGCTAATTCTAATAGAAGAAGGGCAATTTGACCAATAATAAGGAATGTTGTTGAAGATAATGATAGTATAGATCCGGTATTTCCTAATAAGGTTAATAGAAGATGACCTGCAATTATATTGGCTGCTAATCGTACAGCTAAGGTTCCTGGACGGATAATATTACTAGTTGTTTCGATGATTACTATAAATGGTATTAATATGGGGGGAGTTCCTTGAGGGACAAGATGAGCTAATATATGTTGTGTATGGTTTAATCAACCATAAATTATAAGGCTGAGTCATAGTGGTAAAGCCAAGGCTAAAGTTATAGAAAGGTGGCTTGAACTAGTAAAAATGTAGGGAAACAATCCAAGAAAATTATTAAAAAGGATTGTAGAGAATAATGATACAAGAATTAAGGTTGCACCTAGATTTTTAGAAGGCCCAATTAATAATTTAAATTCTGTGTGTAAAGAGGTAAGAATTTTGTATCAGATTAAGGAGAATCGCGAAGGGATTAATCAGAATATAGCAGGTAGGAAAAGGATACCAATAAAAGTGCTGATTCAATTTAATGGTAAATTTATAATATTAGTTGAGGGATCAAAAACAGAAAAGAGACTATTTATCATTTTCAGGGTCGGTGTTGAGATGTATTAAGATTTTTAATTTCTTCAGAAGAATTATTTAAATGGTAAAATAAGAAATAGTTATGAAGAGAGTTTAGGGTTAAAGCTAGAAGGAATAGAATAAATAAAAATAATCATCATAGAGGACTTATTTGAGGGATTAAGGAATATTAATATGAATTAATAATGTTAGTATGACATACTAAAGTTATAGTTTAACTAATTCCTTCACTAGAAGTAGGTGTTATTTACTATGTAATGATTTAAGAGATCATTGCTTACTTTCAGCCATCTAGTGATGAATTTATATTATGATATAGTCATTTAATAAATGTTTTTGTATTAACTCTTTCAATTACAATTGGTATAAATCTATGATTAGCTCCACAAATTTCTGAACATTGTCCATAATAAATTCCAGGTCGATTTATAAGGAATCTTGTTTGGTTAAGTCGACCTGGAGTTGCATCAGCTTTAACACCTAGGGCTGGAACTGTTCATGAATGAAGGACATCTGCAGCAGTAATAAGTATACGGATTTGAACAAGTATGGGAAGAACAGTTCGATTATCTACATCAAGTAGTCGAAATCTATTATTGTTTATTTCATTAGAAGGAATTATATAAGTATCAAATTCATATGGGGTAACTAAGTCTCTATATTCATAACTTCAGTATCATTGGTGACCAATGGTTTTTACTGTAATGATTGGATCTAGGGATTCATCTAGTATGTAAAGTAGTCGTAGGGATGGGAGGGCAATAAAAAAAAGAGTAATAGCAGGAAAAATTGTTCAGATGATTTCAATTGTTTGACCTTGAAGAAGAAATCGATTAATGAATGGATTATAAAATAAAGATGCTATAATATAGGCAACTAAAACAGTAATTATTAAAAGAATTATTAAGGCGTGATCATGAAAGAAAGTTAATTGTTCTATTATAGGTGAGGCTCTATTTTGTAGATTTAAATTAGATCATGTTGGCATTATTCTAATAAAAGATTTTCTTTATATATAGAGCTTAAATCTATTGCACTATTCTGCCATATTAGAATTCGGCAAGGAGAGGAAGTTCTGAGTATCTATGTTCAGCAGGAGGTAAATTTTGGTATCATTCTAATGCACTGGTAACATTTATAGTAGCTAGAACAGTTCGATTTGAAATTATACTTTCTCAGATAATTAGAATTAATATAATAATTCCAATAAAAGAAATAGTTGAACCTAAACTAGAGAGAATATTTCAAGAGGTAAAGGCATCTGGGTAGTCAGAATAACGTCGGGGTATACCGGCTAGCCCTAGAAAGTGTTGGGGAAAGAAGGTAAGATTAACTCCCACAAATATAACTATGAATTGAATTTTTAATCAATGAGGATTTAAGGTTAAACCTGTAAATAAGGGGTATCATTGGATAAATCCTGCTATAATTGCAAAGACGGCACCTATAGATAAAACATAATGGAAGTGGGCTACTACATAATAAGTGTCATGAAGAATAATATCAATAGATGAATTAGCAAGTACAACTCCAGTTAAACCCCCAATTGTAAAGAGGAAGACAAATCCTAGAGATCAAAGAAGAGACGGACCGTAGGTAAGTTGAACCCCATGAAGTGTAGCGAGTCAACTAAAGATTTTGATTCCTGTAGGGACGGCAATAATTATGGTAGCTGATGTAAAATATGCACGTGTATCAACATCTATTCCTACTGTGAATATATGATGTGCTCATACTACAAACCCTAAAAGACCAATGGCTAGTATTGCATAAATTATACCTAGATTACCAAAAGCTTCCTTTTTTCCTCTTTCTTGACTAATAATATGGGAAATTATACCAAATCCCGGAAGGATTAAAATATATACTTCAGGGTGACCAAAAAATCAAAATAGGTGTTGATACAGAATGGGATCACCCCCTCCTGCAGGGTCAAAGAAAGATGTGTTAAGGTTTCGATCGGTTAATAATATTGTAATGGCTCCTGCTAGGACTGGCAGAGAGAGAAGAAGGAGAAGAGCTGTAATAGCTACTGCTCATACAAATAAAGGCGTTTGATCAAGGGATATTCCGGGTGCTCGTATATTAATAGTTGTGGTAATGAAATTAACGGCACCTAGAATAGAAGAAATACCAGCAAGATGAAGAGAGAAAATTGCTAGATCAACAGAAGCCCCTCCATGAGCAATATTTGCAGAAAGGGGGGGGTAAACAGTTCAACCAGTACCGGCACCACTATCCACTATACTTCTAGCAAGAAGGAGGGTAAGAGAAGGAGGTAATAGTCAGAATCTTATGTTATTTATACGAGGAAAGGCTATATCTGGGGCACCTAATATTAAAGGTACTAATCAATTTCCGAATCCTCCAATTATGATTGGTATAACTATAAAGAAAATTATTACAAATGCATGAGCTGTAACAATAACATTATAAATTTGATCATCACCAATTAGGTAACCGGGGTTACCTAATTCAGCACGAATTAATATACTTAAGGAGGTTCCAACTATACCTGCTCATGCACCAAAAATGAAGTATAGAGTTCCAATATCCTTATGTTTTGTTGAAAAGAGTCATTGTTGCGGTAGAATGGCTGAGACTTAGGCGATAAATTGTAAATTTATTAAGGAGAAGAAGTTCTCTTCTACCAAAGGCTTTATAGTCAATAATGATGTTAGACTGCAATTCTAAAGGTATGAATGCTTTCATTAAAGCTTAAGATTTAAAAAAAATAATTTTATTTATAGCTTTGAAGGCTATTAGTTTAATTAACTTAAAATCTTTAATGAGGGCACTTGAAATCAGATTGTAGATATGTCTTTATATTTTGGTGTATGAAGCACAAGAACTTTTGATGTTCTAGGGTACAGTTTAAATCGGTCAAATATAAACAGTTGCCACAGTAGGAGGTAGAGGACTGTTAGTTAGCACTAGTAGTAGGATTGCTACATACATAGCAGGAAAAAGAATAAGGTTAGGACCCAGATACTTGGGAACCAGAGGAGCATTAGGCAGATATTTTGAATAGGCTGGAGTTTCAGCACCTAGATGGGTCACAATCACCACAGTTGCCACAGTAGGAGGTAGAGGACTGTTAGTTAGCACTAGTAGTAGGATTGCTACATACATAGCAGGAAAAAGAATAAGGTTAGGACCCAGATACTTGGGAACCAGAGGAGCATTAGGCAGATATTTTGAACAGGCTGGAGTTTCAGCACCTAGATGGGTCACAATCACCACAGTTGCCACAGTAGGAGGTAGAGGACTGTTAGTTAGCACTAGTAGTAGGATTGCTACATACATAGCAGGAAAAAAGAATAAAGGTTAGGACCCCAGATACTTGGGAACCAGAGGAGCATTAGGCAGATATTTTGAACAGGCTGGAGTTTCAGCACCTAGATGGGTCACAATCACCACAGTTGCCACAGTAGGAGGTAGAGGACTGTTAGTTAGCACTAGTAGTAGGATTGCTACATACATAGCAGGAAAAAAAGAATAAAGGTTAGGACCCCAGATACTTGGGAACCAGAGGAGCATTAGGCAGATATTTTGAACAGGCTGGAGTTTCAGCACCTAGATGGGTCACAATCACCAGTTGCCACAGTAGGAGGTAGAGGACTGTTAGTTAGCACTAGTAGTAGGATTGCTACATACATAGCAGGAAAAAGAATAAGGTTAGGACCCAGATACTTGGGAACCAGAGGAGCATTAGGCAGATATTTTGAACAGGCTGGAGTTTCAGCACCTAGATGGGTCACAATCACCACAGTTGCCACAGTAGGAGGTAGAGGACTGTTAGTTAGCACTAGTAGTAGGATTGCTACATACATTGACAGAGGAGCATTAGGCAGATATTTTGAACAGGCTGGAGTTTCAGCACCTAGATGGGTCACAGTCACTACAGTTGCCACAGTAGGAGGTAGAGGACTGTTAGTTAGCACTAGTAGTAGGATTGCTACATACATAGCAGGAAAAAAAAGAATAAAGGTTAGGACCCAGATACTTGGGAACCAGAGGAGCATTAGGCAGATATTTTGAACAGACTGGAGTTTCAGCACCTAGATGGGTCACAGTCACTACAGTTGCCACAGTAGGAGGTAGAGGACTGTTAGTTAGCACTAGTAGTAGGATTGCTACATACATAGCAGGAAAAAAAAGAATAAAGGTTAGGACCCAGATACTTGGGAACCAGAGGAGCATTAGGCAGATATTTTGAATAGGCTGGAGTTTCAGCACCTAGATGGGTCACAATCACCACAGTTGCCACAGTAGGAGGTAGAGGACTGTTAGTTAGCACTAGTAGTAGGATTGCTACATACATAGCAGGAAAAAAGAATAAAGGTTAGGACCCCAGATACTTGGGAACCAGAGGAGCATTAGGCAGATATTTTGAACAGGCTGGAGTTTCAGCACCTAGATGGGTCACAGTCACTACAGTTGCCACAGTAGGAGGTAGAGGACTGTTAGTTAGCACTAGTAGTAGGATTGCTACATACATAGCAGGAAAAAAAGAATAAAGGTTAGGACCCAGATACTTGGGAACCAGAGGAGCATTAGGCAGATATTTTGAACAGACTGGAGTTTCAGCACCTAGATGGGTCACAGTCACTACAGTTGCCACAGTAGGAGGTAGAGGACTGTTAGTTAGCACTAGTAGTAGGATTTTACTTTTATGTCAATATCATAACATAGAAAGGATTCTTAATGACACTTAAAATTTTATTGTTTATTAATAAAAGTGTGATTAGGGATAAATATTAGGCTTCCTGGGGAAAAAGCAAAAATTTATTCTAATCAGTAATTTTAAAAAAATTTTGGGTGTCAGTAAGAATTTATGCGGGGTTTACACATGTTTTAGGCTATTATGAGGGGGAAAAAGAGGATTTTTATGTTTTTAATATTTCAATTGACATATGTAAGGATTCGGGTTTAGAATAAGGTTATTTATGCTTTTACTTGTAAATAGGTTGGTGCAGACAATGGAAGAAATTAGATTGTAAGGATATAGAGAGTTATTTTGTGGAAGTAAATTCCTTTATAGCTTAAGGTGATCCCAAGATTTAAGAAAAGAATAATGAAAAAAATCTTTTTTTTTTAATTTGGGGGGGGGTATTTATATTTTTTAGTATTAGAGGAAAAATAATTAGAAATTAATTTTTGAAAAGGGGAAAAATAGAAATAAGGGGAATAATTAAATTTAGGTATAAGATGGTTTAGGATTATAGATACCTCTTGAGGGCAGCTCTTGGGCTCAGTTAATAACATATGTGAGAATTGTAGTGAAAAAAAGTCGCAAATGACCGTTTTTTGGGGTTTTTTTTCATTTTTGTGTAAATAAAATTTATTAATTATATATACATGCTTGTATAATATAATAACTTACTAATCCAGAAAGGGGTTTAGGAATTAAAAGCTTATAAATATGCAGGAATACCGTATAACCTAGTATGCCTATAGGGGAAAGGCACAAAAGAGAATCTTACAGATATTTATAGTAATTGTAAGAATTAATTATTTAAACATTACTATTATTATACTGTCTCTTATACACATCTGCGAAAAACAGTAATTATAAATTATAAGGTTTAGGAGATTTAATATAAATTTCATTTACCATTATCTATTTAGTTTTAGTTAAAAGAATAAAGCTTATTTAAGAGATAAGTATTTATTATATTAAGTTAAATGTAGATCAAGAGGGAATTAATCAGTATAAAAAAAAAAAAAAAAAACTACTTTCTTACTAAAAGTAATATTTTTTATTATTAGAAATCTAAAAGACATTTTAGTTAGTATATTCTTATTGTGATTTCTACTATTTTTACATGCGGCGTTGAAGCGCACGGGCTAATCAAGAAAGGGAATTAAATACAAATTAATTTCCATAGAAATTTGTTAAAATATCTGGCTATATTAATTTGAGTAAAATAACGTTTACTGGGGACGTTAAATTACTTGGGTTTTTTACAGACATGTTATAATTAGTGAACTGATTGGGAGTCCTACTGTAGATAAACAGAATGTTACTATTAATATAAGAGTTAAATAATTATTTGAATATGATTTGTTATTTCATTTAGTATTATAAGGTAAGAATAAAAATGATGTAAAGGATAATCGTAGATAAAAAAATAATGTTAATAGAGTAGTAATTACTATAATTGTTAATAAAAATACTTGGTTTGATTCTACTATTGTTTGAATAACTAATCATTTAGGTAGAAATCCTAGAAAGGGGGGTAATCCTCCTAAAGATAATAGGAGGAAAAATAAGCAAAATTTTAAAGGGGTGTTATTAGTAAGTATTAGATTTAATTGGTTTGCGTGGTAAGTGTATGATATTATAAAAATTGAAATTACTGAGATTCTTAAAAATGAATAAGTTATGAAATAAAATAGTCAAATGTTGTTACTTGATGATAAAGCTGCTAATATTCATCCAATATGATTAATAGATGAATAAGCTATTAATTTTCGTAAAGATCTTTGGTTTAAGCCTCCTAGAGAACCAATAATAATGGAACTAATAATTACTAATGTTAAAAAGGTGTTGAGTGGTAAGGTGTATGATAAAAGTATTAGTGGTGTGATTTTTTGTCATGTTATTAGTAGTAAGCAGTTAGTTCAATTTAGACCCTCTATTGTTCCTGGAAATCAAAAATGGAAAGGAGCCGCCCCTATTTTAAGAAGGAGAGCTGATCTAATGAGTATATAATGAGGATTGAATAAGATTGGGAGAGGTATATTTAAATATAAAAGAATTACGGAGAATAGTAAAATAGCTGATGCAAGAGCTTGAATTAAGAAATATTTTAATGAGGCTTCAGTAGAGAATGTATTTTTAGAATTTGTTATTAAGGGGATAAATGAAAGTAAATTAATTTCTAACCCTATTCATGCACCTAATCATGAATTTGAAGATAGAGCAATTAATGCTCCGAGAATGAGGGTAGTAAAAAAAAGAAATTTAGAAGGTGTGGACAGCAGTATAAAGAAGGATGATTCCTATAAATGGGGTATGAACCCACGAGCTTATATTTAGCTTATCTTTATAAAATTTAATGAAGGTAACGATAGTTACATTATTTACTCTATCATTGTAATCCTTTATTCAGGCACTTCATT